TTCAGTGCTAATCTCCTAGTACTAATCTGTTCACTGATTACCAGTGTCATCACCTTCAGGAGTTTTGCATGAGCTCCTGCTTTGCTTTCTGAGGCCTGTAAAGGCTCTATTCCCTCTCGCTATAGACATGGAATTGGAACCGAGAAAAGCACTTCGAAGAAGGTTTCACAGCAGTCCCTTAGGCCTCTTCGGGGCATTTCTCTCATATCTGTTTTGATGCCTAGTGGTTTTGGAACAAGAGGGGATTTCCGTTGCTTAGGGGTCATCCCTTATTGAATTGGAATAAGGGTCGTATCGCTTTGACCTTTCTCTTCTTTATTCGCTTTCGTAAGGCACTATTGGCCTCGCATTTGTTCTTTTTTCTCTTTCCTCCTCGTCCATTAAGGAAGGCAGTTGCTTCTTCCAAGAGTGCTTATTCCGCAACAACAGGGGTAAGCCCGATGGATAAGGCGTAAACAGTGTCTTCATGAACAGTTGATTCGTCTTTTAGACTTGCTCCCGTAAGCGATGCAAGAGTAAGCGCTGGTACACTAACAGCTCTTGGTCTTAGCTCCCTAAACGTTGTTGAGGAAGCATCCAATCCATTTCCAATTCACATGTGTTAAGCATAGTTACACCAATCCCTTTGAATGAAGGAGATTTTGATTGCTGCTAGCTAGGGATTGGGGTAGGGGATAAAGGCATCCAACGCAATGAAGAAGACAATGCGCAAAGGACTGCTTTCGATTCTTTCTTGTCTATCGGATTCTGTTGAGAAGAAGGGAAAACCATCCGACCCGCAGACTTTCATGCTTGCTGTCCTAACAAGCCAAATAGCGTATATAAGAGAAGATGTTTCGATAAATTCTTCGTTGGGGCGATGTGCAAGCTCTTACTTCTGTCTCCTAAGTCAGTTAGTGGATCCAGAAAGCTCCGCCCAAAGGTGCTTTTTGAAAGCCGGTCCCCGGTAGCCCAAGATCCGTCTCTGACAGAAGAAGAAAGCTAGCACTCGAGTCAAGCAAGACGGGAATGTCACTCGACTGAGAAATCATACCTTCAGTAGGGGAAAAATTGTCGCATATACGCTATATTATATGACTACTAACCATATCAGCGGATATCCTTCATAGCTCCTTCCTTGCCCCTTTCTACAAACCTTTCTATAATATAAGGGAAGCTCGAAGAGCTTTCTTCGCATGCTTGAGCCCATTAATATTTTATTAATATCATATCGATCAAGGCTTTCCTTTAGTTTAATTGCAGCTAGTGGTTTCAGAATATTCCTTCCGCTAAGCGGTTGCGCTAAGTCTTCCTTGGCTTTCCTCCCCTCTATAGCTTTTCTTTGAGATGAGCTTCCGGCTTTGAGCAGAGCCGGGAGCAGATACAGGATCAGAGAAAGACCTCCTTACTTTCCGAATAATCGGCTTTGGCGATTGCACTTTCCATCCCTTACAACATAGGGCTTGCGGAAAGAGTCGTTGAAGAAGCCGAGACCAGAGAGAGAAACACGTCCCGCTTCGCTTTAAAGGGTAGGGGGAAAGCGAAAAACTATCTTTAGCGGTTCGTAGGTACCTTATTTGATCTAGTAAGGGGAGCTAGAGCTAGAATAGCATTCCCAAGCACTACCCTCAGTTGCAGCCCCAGGTCCATATAAAGCAGTCAATCTACCAGCAGAGAGGCTGCAGATACATGTCCACCTGTTTATTTACTACCATAAGCAGGAGCAGTTGCAGGTATCGAGTGTTGTGAGGGCTTTCATTTGCGCGTTAAGGGCAGTTTCTGTTATAGCACTAGGAATCGATGCCGTTAGTCTAAACTAAAACAGAGGGGCTTTGGAATCCATTCCGTATTCCGTACGCTAGGAAGCCGATCCGAACTTTCATAGCCTTTGCTTGAACCAAAGAGAGCGATGCGAACAGTTCAGGAGATCGCAGATAAAACCCTTAGTTCAATGCCGGGTTTCATAAGTACTCTCGGTCAATCATATCATTCTCCAGACGGTATGGGGTATAAGCACGTTTATTGGAGCCGTTGCGAAGGGTACTGCTTACTACAGATTCGAGCTCCATTTCCCTCTCGGTACTTAGATCTTCCTCTAAAACTTCTCTCATTCCTGTTTCCTTTGTTCCGCCAACTACATTGATTGGATACTGCTGGGCCTGCCTACGCAGAAAGTATACCGATTATCTCATAAAGCCGTTGAATTGCCCTTGGTTGTCTTACCCATTTGTTATATCTTATTCCCACCTTGTTCTATTGCTCTTTCTCGATGGTATTCTGGGGCGCTAGACCTCATTCTCTTTGATACGCTTATTCAATTGACATTGCCCCTTCCTCCTATTTCGAAAATCTTAAGTAAGATGGCTTGTGATGTGCCAGGGCTTAGAGGGGTCGGCGCCAACAACGGCTGCCTTTACTCGACAGTACACGTTCGCTTCGCTCACTAAAAACAAGCAAGGGATACAACCAGCTTTCGCTTCCTTGTGCAGAGCTTCCCTTCCTTCGCTAACTCGCTGCTCGCCTCTGAAACTTGGGTTGGGGTCCCTGTCCTTCTTTCACTTGGGCAAGACGTTGCGAACGCTTGACTTCACTGTGCGACTACTCTTGTAAAGCTATAAGCAAAGCAAAAAAACATTATTCAACAGAAGACATGGCACGGTACTCGGCTTCCTCTATGCTGGACTTGGATACAGTTTCTTCTTTCTTGCTTTTCTAAGAGATCAATGATGAGCCAAGGAAAACACAATAGCCTGTCTCTTGCACGACCACTACTTTTCTTTCAGGGAAGACTGAGCTCAGCCTAGACTGAATCCGTCACTCTTGGCAAAGAAAAGAAGGGGGAAGGAAGCAGATGGAATCCAGCCGGACAAGCACTGGCTTTCGGCAGACTAGCTCGCTGCTCCAGATAACGAATACAAAGAAATAAGGATAAGAATGAATGTCACGTACGGCGCTGCCGAAGGAGCTCTTTCAAGAGCCCACCTCGAATACTAAAGAAAGGAGTGGCTAGACAGGCAACCAAAGGATGAGGGGGCAGGCAGGTAAAAGGAATAAAGAAAGTAACATTAACCAGAATATACGTTGCTTACGGCACGGCAGAGCCAGCTCTTGAGTTAACTCGGATAAGCTACCTTTTAAAAACACTAGTCAAAGGCAACTCACCAGAAGAGCGCTTCGCTACTCCTTTAGGGGATCTCTAAGAAGCAGCATCTGTATCATTCTTCCACCCCCTCGGTAGACTAGAGACGCTCACTGCTCCGGCTAAGGAAAGGAAGACAGCGGATCTGCGACTAAGAGGAGTCCTTATCCTCTCAGCAGCTGATATGCGACTAAGAACAGTCTACAGAGATAGCAGCGGCACCGGACTAGGGCATGGCGCAATGATCGCTTGAAGATCTGCTTAAGGTGTGAACTATATTAGTAATTCTTTTTTTTTTCTCCTTTGTTTCACTTTCGAGTGATTCATCAATAGGGGACCCTCCCATAGGAAGTTGCTTCTTGGAATGCCGTCGTCTAACTGGCAAAGCTTTCGTTTCTTTGGGGCTACCCTGTAGAACCGGCTTCCGTTCCTTGATTCAAACCAGACTGACCAACTTCCCATCAGATTCATAAGAAAGTGGTCCAACGAATCCAGCTGAGCACAGATCTACTCTTCGAATAGCAAGCAACAATAGAATAGCAGCTAAACCCGATCCGTTCAAAACGGGTACGATATCAACTAATTTCGGGGGCCTTCCTTCGGTCAGGGTAAGGTCTGCACAGCTGATTAGAAAAGGAGTTACCTAGCTAGTGGAGCGAGGGGAGGTGCTTTGACATCATTTTCCACGATTCCGACATTGAGATCTCTCTGCCTTATTATGAGTTGAGAAATCGATAGTTGAGAGAATCTGCCAGCTAGAAGAGGAATAGGATATAGGTGAGCCCAGTCTTGGCTTGCTTCGCATAGGCTACACATGGGTGGGAATAATCGATTGATTTCGAAATTAACTTAACTTAGATTAGATAAGAGGCATTAGAATGAATAGGTCTTCTCTTGCTTACTCTTTTACCTGACTCTCGAGTATCAATCAACATAAAGTAAGGTAGGACAAAACTATTAGCATAGAAAGAGGAGTTCCCTGATCCGGACCTTCGACTGACTAGGATTTCTCTTTTCTTTCCTAGGGGCAGGAGCGGGATAAGATAAAAAGAAGGAAGAACCGCATCTTTCTCTGTGAACGAATCCTAGTTAGTTAGCTTGGCACTAGGAGGATAAGATAAAGGTGTAACCGCCGCAAGTCTCTTCTGTTAGCACGAATTCTGTTATCGAATCTGCTGCAAGGTCAATAGGGGTAGGACCTGAGACTGGGATTGGTAGTTCCGTCACTTCAGGATTCAATGGTTTAGCAGTGAAAGAACCAGGCAAAAAAGTCCTAATCAAAGCAGGCGAAATGCGATGAACCAGGCTCCAGGCCAAGGGAAATGATTGAGCGAAAGGGAGTATCCTCGGGTAGTTCAATGAAGAAGAAGCTCTTGTCTCAGCTCGTGTGAAAATAGGTCCCGTGGTTTGGTTTCCCTTGAAAAATGGTTTCAGATGTTATTTTTTCCTCTTGTTGAATCAGTTTCATTTGCTTTGGTTTGGTTCTATCGTATTAGAAATTGCTGCTTTTTGCTTTGAAGCCAAGTAAGTAGCCCTTTTTTTTTTCCACTTTTGGGGGAATTGCTTCGGTCCCCAGGCAAGTAGTGAGGAGGATCCTCAAGTGATGTCGTTTCCTTGGTCGTTACACACAAAAGTGGATGACCTTGATTCGATATATTGTCTTGCTGGTAGGTGGCTTCATGAGATGCTCACATTCAGTTATTCTGTGTGTGCTCGTCGAATTAAAACAGCTGGGGGTCTTAGTGACGATAGTAAGATGCTCTACTTTCCACCGGGAAGGTTGGCCTTCAAGGAAGAAGGAGCAGGTAAGGTTCGGGTCTTCGCGATCCCGAACGCTGTGAAGCAAGCATTGTTGCGTCCTGCTCACGACTGGTTGGTGTATGAAGATCTTGCGTCTCATCCCATGTGATGGGACTTTTGATCAGGTTGCACCTTTACGGAGGCTGTCAAAACTTTCATCATTACGAAGTTTTGATTTGTCTTCTGCGACGGATCGTTTTCCGCTCGCGGTTCAGGGTGTAATTATAGAAGCCTTGTCCTTACTACTGCTTTCGCATGGGTCCGCTCGGGCCTCGGTACTAATGTGTTCTTGGCTCCTACAGCGGAGGATAAAGATGCTCTTCCGAAGTATGTTCGGTTTGCTACTGGACAGCCTTTGGGATATCTGTCTTCTTGGCCGTTGTTCGCGCTTTGCCATCACTTTATTGTGTGGTATTGTGCGGAAAGGGAGACTTGCTTCCTTGGGTGTGGCAGGTCTTCCTCTTTCACTGCTTGCGGGCTCCTTTGCACCGCCCGTACAAGCATCATTACGGGAAAGGCTTGATTGATTGATTGATTCGGCCGCAAGATAAGCCGCTTAGGAGTCTATTTCTGCTGGAGGAGCTAGTGGGTGGCCTCTCCTCTGGTTGAGTCATGTAAACCTCCTCCTTGAGATCACCATTCAAGAAGGCACTCTTCACATCCATCTGATGAATCCTCCAATTGAACTGAGCAGTTATTGCAAAGTCCGATTGTTTTGATCTTCGCTGTGCAAAAGTCTCCTCATAGTCTCTACCTTCCTTCCGAGCATAAGCCTAAAAAAGCAACTCATCTTGTTTTCCCCATATGGTGTGAGCTCGAGACGACTTGGACTTTGTTCTAAAAAGCCACCACCCTTTCCCGGAAAAAGACTTCTTCTTGATCGCGGCTTTATACTTGAGGGTATGGCCAACTCACGAATCCACAACTCCCTCGAAGCTGCTGCCTTTCGAGGTACATGCATACGAATGAAGCATCTATGGTTTATAAGCTTGTGATTGATTTGATCGTCCACACCGCCATCCAACCTCAGGTAGTCGGAGCCAAAGCAAGAGTATAGAACCATATTTGTACTGAAGGATCTTCTGAATCCAGGGACAAGGCAAGTACATCAAATTTTCCTCAAAACGTCCTGCATTTGTCAATTTCCATTTCTGACAAGTGTTTTGGCCGAAGACGTTCTTGGAGCCATCCTCTAACAAGTCCTTCCTCGTCAGAGGTGAGAATTCCCTTTTCTGGGAATGCCAACCAAAGCGAGAAAGGTAGAGGCTGGATACCAAATCTTCCGTGAAGTCAAAGGAAGAAGCGGTACCAATGACGGTTCAACCGACGGCTTCCCAGTGAGCTCAATACCCGCAAAGCCAACATTTCAAGTAGGCTTGAACTTTGTAATAAGAGGGAAGATGGCCAGTGAGTGTGTCAGAGAATTCATCATCCGCACTGAAAGAGCACTTACATCAACTGCTCTACCACGAATCAGAAACCTCTTAGCAAACTCACATGGACCCAAAGCAAAGAAGAAATGATCGACTTTCATGCTTTTTGTCCAATTCTGGGAACTGTAAGAACCGATTCACTTCCTCACAACCTAGCATTTTCTGCCCGTGGGTCAGGAAAGTCAGAAGGCTTTCATCCTTTTCAACCTATCAGGAAGAGCTAACCAGACTAATGACCGTGAGTGCGACGGACGGCAACCTGGTCCATGAAATCTAGCCTTCGCCATTACAAGCCGGGATGAGACAGTCGAGACAATACAATCTGTGACGAAATCATACGGCTATGCCAGGGCGAGCAGTGCTGCTGCTCGGCAGTCACCCGCTTTGATCCTGCCTTGTTAGTCATCCGTAGAGCTAAGAGCTAAAGGGAATCGAACCACTCCCTTCGTTCTTAGGGGTCTGCTCTTTGATCAACGTATTTCTCTGGTGATATGCTTTCTTTCTTGTATTCTTTCGCTGCTTCCGAAGCTTTTCGCGCTTAAGGCGTTTCGGGGGGAGGGTGCTAGGGCATCTGTGTGCACGAAGAGGGCTAGTTCGCTTAAAGCTTAGCGCGGTGGAGGGGGAAGTTCATTGATTGCTAACGAAAAGGCTTGTCATGAAGAATAAGCCTATTCCCATGAAAGGAGGGAAGGTGACTGGTGCTGATCCATCGGTCAAGGGAAGACTGACATCAAATCTGAGACGGGGTGGGGAAGACTTGCGGCGAGGGATGCATAAGGGCCGGGAAGGAGGGGATAGCTAAAATTGGAGGAGCATCCGAAATTAGTCCAACACGAATATACCTTAAGGGTAAGAGAGACCGGCTAACCTGTGATATGCCAGTCGAGAATCCCTTCCTTTATCGGATAAGCAGCATAGTTTGTGTTGTTGTTGCCCATTCCCCTCCCCTAGAGCATTCAAGGTCAAGGTGCTTCTTGAAAACAAAGTCTTGCTCCGCTTGCCTTTACTCACGAATAAAGGGGAACATCCTTTCTTACCACCGGTCGATCGAGTGCCCAAAGTGCTCGAGCACCCACATGATAGCATTCTTTCAGCAGAGGAAAGAGCTCTGCGCTCCCTCCCGCCCTCCTTCACCCACTTCTCCATGTCCGATTGGACGCACCACTGCTAAAACCTCTTCTCAGAGGTCCTCTCTCAATCCCCTGCGCTCGACCTACACCACTCCACAGCTTACTTTTCAATAAGTGGGACCAAAAAAGTGAGAGTAGTGGATGGAGAGCTCCATTCTTAAATAAATGAATGAATGATAGTTGTTAAGATCTTGACTTGGCTGGTGGCATGGCTCTGCTGGTCTGCAATCATAATAGAAAGCTTTTTTCTTTATTTCTCGAGATCAGACTATTCTCCGGTCGGCGAAGAGTCTTCTCTTCTTTTCTTTCTATTACTGGTTACGGCGAGAAGATCCTAACAAACGGCCGGTGTTCATTCATCGGTTCACAAGAGTCAAGTAAAGAAAAAGGTCACAATCGGAATTTTCCCATCATGAGCTCTTTGCTTTTTCAAGTGTTCCCACCAAATGGAGGCATGCTTTTTCAGTTTTATGGCAACCAGCTTTACCTTGAAATGCTCTGGCACATCCTTGTAATCAAAAATCCTCTCAACAGGGTTCAACCAATCAATAAACTCATCCGGTTTAATTCTTCCTTCAAATTATCGAATATCTACCTTAATGTCATAATCTCGCTGGAAATCATAGTTTCTACGAGCATGACGATAGGGACCAGCTTCATCACTCGATGCACGGCTTCTAGCACGATAGAAAGGATTAATTTCATCCTCTCCATTTGCTGATTCTTCATCTTCAGAGGCACGATGCGGTTGATTGCGCTCTAGAGCCTCATAGAGCTCCAAACGTTGTTGAAGCTGCTGCACTTTCTTTCTTAATTCCTCCATCTCGATGTCTCGTTGATCTCTCACCATAGCTGAGGTTTACCAAACGGCCTTTGTACGACGAGGAGCCATTGAACCAAAGCTCTGATACCAGATTTGAAACTATTGGCCAACTTCCAAAGTTACATCTTTTCTGGGATCGGGTGGAATTCTGTGAAGTGTCTCTGGAAATATTCTTTTGTCTTGGACAGGTGTGGCTAGCATGTGCTCCCTCGGTGCGGATAGCATCAGATTCACTCGAACGCTTCTACTTCCTTCTCTAAGCCTGCACCCACCACTCCCCTTCCCCTTCTCTAGGAAGCAAGCAAAAGTCTCACCATGACAAGGACCAGCTTACTTACTTCTCGAGCGATAGTTTCACGATCCCGACCAGCAACTTGTTGGGAGTAGGGGCATCCATCCAAGCTTGCCCAACCTAGTAAAGGGGCTTGGAGATAGAGGGTTTTCTGGGGGAGATACAGTTTCCAGGTTGGATTTTTTAGATCAAATAGGACTAGTTGGGTAGATAGAGGTGGTGAAATCTAACCTTTGCATCGATGTTTGGCAGGGCGGGTCGCTTGAGTGTCAAAACCAAGCGGTGGTTGTTTGTTTTTTCTTGGCTTATCGAACCAGCGTATGCCTATTCCTCCTTTGATGACTCCCAGTGGAGAAAGCCTAAATTTGCCAATGTAGATTGAAAGGAAGTTGAGGATGGACATAGATCCTTCCGCCTATTCGGAGTGTTGGAAATAAAGCAATGGTTTTTGTATTTTTTATTTCCCGATCACTGGAAGCAATCTTCACTGGCACAAGGATCTCCTCACAGCAACCTTCACTACGATAGATCTCGACAATGAGTTTACGAAGGTTTCGAGTAGTACGAGATAGGCTAATCACCAGACTGCTCTGGAATAGGTTAATCGCCGGAGACAAGAACGAGTGAATCTAGTTTCGAGAGCATGCCTTACTATAATAGGGGGCGCAGAGTTTCTAAGTGAAGGCAAGCGCAACTATCTATTTCATATACTCCCTGTCAGCAAGGCAGGTCCGCTATAAAGCCTACCGGCCAGAAAGTCCTCAAGAACGAGAAAGCCGACCAAAAGACTATTCCATAACCGACTCTTGTTACCGAATCGAGGGGGCTTGGCTTGTACCAGGCTCTAAAAGAGTTTTCTTCGAGCGAGCAGTCTTTCTATCTTTTTGGGTTGCATGCCCAAGGCAATGTTTTTTTTTAGATTGAAATGGATTGATCTTCGCTATCGTGCCTCTTCCTTGTACCAGTTGATGCTGCGGCAGTGCCTAATATGAGTTTGCTCCTGCCCCAGACAGCTTCGAGGTTCCCATCGATCGAGTACAGAGGTTTCAACCACTGAACTTGCTTATACTCTCCTTTGATCGAGCGCTATTTCTATAAAAAATCTTAAGTAAGAAAAACTTGAATTGGCTTCAATCGAGATTGCCTCGGCTTTTTAGGCACATGAGGAACCAGTCTAACATCTTTTTCAATCGAAATCCTAATCAAAGACAAGTTCTACCAAGGCCAGGATCTGAAAGAGAAGATTCACTTTCCGGAATTCCAAGTGACATGATTCCTTCAGAAGCTAAAGTTGAATGATCGAAGTCTCCTTCAGGTTCAGTCGAAGAGATCGAAGCGAAGTCATCAATTAAACCATTCGCATGGTCTCCCCTAAGACTGACCTCTTTTCCAAATAAACCAAACCTCGATACCACATTCATCAAAGAGATACGGCCATCTCTCTAGGTTGCACACCCCCTTTAGATCGTTCTATTCGTGCTTGAAAAACGACCCCATCGGTCCGCTCCTTTTAATGGACATTCTTAGCCGTCCGGAGAGGGAAAACAACCCATAGATCAGATCGTGAACTCTTTCAGACCCTTAGTTTGACTTGGTTGGGGCAGAGTTTCAGCCTGCCTTCCACCGAATATAAAAAACCTTACTGCTGCCTAACCTGCTGACATCCCGGCGAAGGGAGTCATTATTTGTCTCACATCCTATAATTCGAGAGAACGCTTTCCTGTTATCTCTCAAATTATAGGCATTGAAGCGATCGAGCGAGAGAAAGAAAGAAAACTATTGCACACGCCCCTCATTCGCCCTTTACTAATATAATAGAAGGTAAGGCAAAAGCAGCTTAAGCCCTTCCGATCACCCGAGAAGCCCTCGATGAACCGCCTATAGATATATACTTACTTATATATAAATAAGAATTTTAAAGTATGACTAATCTGAGGAAGAATCGTAGTTCCTGCACCTTTCGTGGCGTCTCCCAGTCCACCACGGCTTGCACGCACCTTCTCTTGATCCAACCAACTCATGCCGTCGCCAATCCAGTGCCCAAGGAACTAGACCTTATGCAAAGCACCTTTTTCACATAGAGCTGTGTTCCAGATCATAAGGGAGGCTAATATCTTCTTCACCCACCGTGATAAAGGTCGTTGGCTTAACCCTATGTCCAACATCTTGACTGATCACTTTACTCATCCTAATCAGAGGCCTATACCCCAACCAATCATAGACCGCATCAAGCCCTTACTCTAGATCATTAAATGCTCCATAAGGGCATCTTGGTATGGGGTTGGATCATCGGCCCTGGTGATGGCTCCCCAACCTAGTAAAGGGAACTGGAAGGGATGCTATTGGTGCTATCGGTACTGCTCTCGTTATCATCGGCAGATATGCCTCTTTTTCTATTAGCGGGGGTCTTTCTCTACTGCTGTTGGTATCGGCTTCTGGATATGCTTTTGCTTCTACTGGTTGGTGCTTATGGATCACTTGCTGGATCGAACCCCAAAACGAATAGGTTTGATCGGCCTGGCCTCGGGTGGTGGATCGAATGAATACTCAACTGCGTCATCACGGCAGCGATAGATGTCCAACCTTTCTTTCTCTTCTCTCTTTTTGCTCGAAATCGTACTCATTCGACATCTAATTCCATGGGCTGGGCATACCCATTCTTTAGCTCATTCTTCTCTTTCTTTGACTTTGAGAAGATCCCACGAATCGTCTTCTATCGACATCGTCTGCTTACTCTTCTCGTACGCTCTTCTTACCCAAAATCATTCCCAAATCGTCTGGTACTTTGTCCGCGCTCTCCCTTTCCTGGTGAAGGAGAGAAAGTTTTACAAGCTGATGCAGCTAAGAATCTCGTTGAAAGCAGGAACGAAGACTGTGACTACTATTTGAACTAGTGGAAAAGGCTTGATTGACCCTTGGGATTGAATTTGGCTAGGGCGCCCTCGTAAGGCGTAGGGTAGGGATTTGAAACCTGAGGCCTCTCCTCATCTAGTTCTTTCGTTACGCCGAGAAGAAAGAAGCTTGGAAGAAGAGATGGTCAATCTTCTCTTATGGACGAGACTGCTAAAAAAGAGGCTCTTTAAAGCCAGAACGAGTCCTCTCTTGCGGGAGGGATAGGCGGGAAAGGTGGACTAAGTCTTTCTGGGCGGCGATGACGCGATGTACAGGCACGCTGGAAGCATTTGTCGTAGGACCGTGCTCGTTCTATTGTCCGCTCTTGTAGTGCTCGGAGTATCCAGTGGCTCTAGGACTTCTCCTAACTTCCACCTTTCACCTTCTGTAGGGAGGAAGAAGAAAAAAACGCTTTTCTTTAGCAAGGAAGTCTAAGCCAACTATAGTACAAAGAGTATAACTCTAATCTCTAACTATAACTAAGTATTATAATGTTTTATCCGCTCGCTATTGGTCGTTTAGTAAAGGTATGGGCCTTAGATTAGGATTATGGGCTAGTCCTTTTTGTTGATTTAGCTGTTAACACGAATTTCTCAAGGTTGGAAGCAGGGATACGGGCTGCTAGAAGGGACCTCCCACACAAGGAATAGAGAATAGAGAGGAGGACCTTTCCTTTATTAGAGTAGAGCCGGGAACGGCAAAAACAGAGAAATTCCTAGATTCTTTACTAGAGTCCGACTCGCTTGTGTTAAGCATATAGCTAAGGTTCACCCTTGTAAATATTCTTTAGCTAATGAAAAAGAAATATTTCAAAAGTTTTCATTTTTTCTCTATTTCCAACGAAATAAATTGCTTATTATAGTATAGTGAGACTTCCTTTCTTTTCAAATCTTCCAGTAGTTAGCTTGGATCGAGAAAGCTCCGCCCAATAGTGCTTAGCCGTGTGTGGACCGAAAGGGTCTCGTGAAGCCGGTAACCGTTAGCCTAAGATCAAGTCTAAACTACGATAAGG